AGATTGCATTGATTCTTAATATTATTAAGATTAATAAATAAGATTCTTAATCAAGAATTTTTCATTTAAAAAGAAAAATGAATAAAATAAGCTAAAAAGAAAGAAAAAAAAAATATTCAATAGACAAATTATGAAAATAGAAAAAAAAAAAACAAGAGGAAATCGGGTTCACTTTTTCGATTTTTTTTTTCTTAGTAATTTAGAATATAGTAAGATTCCGATTCCGATATAGTAGAGTGTCAGTGTCTAAGGATTTATATCTCACGATATATGGTATATTCTACTCCGTTTGGCGTTAGTATAGTCTTTTCATTAATATCCGTGTAGAGGGTTATTTATCTTTTATTGATTCGATACGTAAACAAACTACAGCAGGAATTTTTAGTCGCTCCCTCTGTTCCCGATTTAGATTTCTATTTAAAGAATTGGATTAAAAATGTTGAATTGCGAGGTTAATATATAAATATAACAACTCATGGTTCCTATACTGAAATTTGCAGTTGGATCATAAATGATCCATCGAATAGAAGATAAGGATAATTCTTTATAATGGAATTACGGATGATAAACTAATTCACTAGACTCCATTCCCAAACGAACTCATAGAAATAGAATATAAACATAGACGAGGTGACGTGACATCTCAACATTCAAAAAAAATTTCGTCCCAATTTCTGAAACAATGAACAACGAATTGTAAGGTAAGGGGGGCTATTGTTCCGTCAACAGTCTGGAGTTTTTAGCTAGGCTCATGCCATAATTTTGACTTCAAAAATGGACCGAGGTTGGGTATGGTATACCAAAGGTGTACCACTAACTCGTTGATTTTAGATCTATTGTATTGGGATTCATTATTGTTTTCATTTTCATAACTTAAGGGATTTACTTTTCATAAGCATATGAAAAAGCTTTCATTTCGCTGGACCAATCGATCGTACAGCCACACAAGTGTTGATGAGGAAATGAAAACTATAAAAAAATTATTGTTATTAGGGCTATACGGACTCGAACCGTAGACCTTCTCGGTAAAACAGATCAAACGAATTTTTATCGAAATGATTCGAACTGTTTCAAAGACCCAACATGCATTTTTGTTGCATTGGGCTCTTTCATCAACTGATAGAAAAATCAGTCAGTCCACCATATCTTTTCTTGACAGTAAGATAACGAGATGGCTCCATGTGCTCTGATTCATTATTTGTATTATGATTCTGGAGCAATACCAAAGTTTTTCAAGGAAGGTTTATCTTGACGTAGGTTTGCCTCCGGCCTAGATTAAGTTAAATAGAGTCTCTATCGATCCGCTCCGAGAGTCAAATATGATACTTCATACACCTTAAAGTTCATAGGACAAAAAGAGGTTTATTTTGAGGTCCTTATACTCATTATGCCTAGCATTGAATGCACTGGGTATTAACCTTATCAATTATGAAATCAAGAATTGGTTCTATTTGACACCAGAATGGAATTGGCGCCTGAATTGGACCAAACCAAATATATGTCAGGCTATTGTTCTCTTGTTACTTCCAATCCATAGAGTAAGACATCGATTTCTCAATAAGATAAATTCCGTTGATTGAATGATAGACTTCCCTGAAAAAGCATTGGCGCGCGTGTAAACGAGGTGCTCTACCAACTGAGCTATAGCCCTTGTTATAAATAAGCTTAACATATAGATAATTTCTTGTCAAGATGGATATGGATCTTCCATGATTCCACATCAGAACTATCTAATCTTTTCCTGCCATGTCAAGGATTGGTATTGCTTAGAAAGTGAGATTCCATTTATAATCCCTCATGTAATGAGTCCTCTTTGTTTCTCTTTGTGATGATAAATCACCTACTTAACTCAGTGGTTAGAGTATTGCTTTCATACGGCGGGAGTCATTGGTTCAAATCCAATAGTAGGTAGAACTTATTAGATACCGGAGTATCTAATAAGTTTTTCTACTCACTTTATCTTTATATATATATATTTATTATGTTTTTTCCTTATTATCCTCCCACGACTCATATTTCATATTTTTTTTTAGTTGTAACGCATCAAATTACGATTGGTTGTATCCACGGATACACCAAATCTGGTATAGAAACAAAACCTATTTTTTTTTATTCTGATGCATATCGACTATTACGAAATCACATCGATAGCTTCTACTCGTGTCCTAGCTCGTCTGAGAGCTAAATTCGCCTCAATTACTTGTCTCTTTCCTTCAGCTCTACTCAAGTTAGCTTCCGCTATTTCAAGAGTTCGTTGAGCTTCTTGCGGATCAATGTCACTACCCTTCTCTGCATCATTTACTAATATTGTGATCTCATTGTTGCCTATTCTAGCGAAACCGCCCATCAGAGCCATGGTTAACCATTGGTCGTTGAGGCGTATTCTCAATATCCCTATATCAACAGCTGTGGCAATAGGTGCATGGTTTGGTAATACGCCAATTTTTCCACTATTCGTAGATAAAATAATTTCTTTGACTTCTGAATCCCAAATAATTCG